GGAACAAATGTTTAAAAAACGACGAAAAGAACAAGGCATAATGCAAGGGCTGGATCACCAGCTTCGAACAAGAAAATTTAAACGTATAGCTTTTTTAACTCGTTCCAAACGAAGTTTTAAGAAATCTAATTTCAAGAATTATAATCTTTATACAAAATTTAATAGAGATTCGGGTTTTATAAGTTATTTGGAAGAACCAGATTTTCGTCGAGCCGTAATCAAAGGATCTATGCGCATTCAAAGGCGTAAAATGGTTATTTGGGGACCGTCTCAAGGAAATCCCCATTCCCCTCTTTTTTTGGAAAAAATGGAAGATTTTCCTTTTCCTATATCCGACTTAATGAAGCTTTTTTTTAATATTAGAGATTGGTTGGGTAAAAAGTCAGAATTTGAACTTTTAGATCAACAATTCCAAATAAAAAAAAACAACCAGGAAGACACAATGGAATTCTGGGAAAGCATTCCATATGCACAAAAAACAAGAAGTATTCTGTTACTAGCACAATCAATTTTTAGAAGGTATATTAAATTACCGTTATTGATAATAGCTAAGAATATTGGCCGTATTTTATTACGGCAATCTCCCGAATGGTATGAGGATTTCCAAGATTGGAATAGAGAAATTTATTTAAAGTGCAGCTATAATGGTCTTCAATTCTCCAAAAAAGAATTTCCTAAAAATTGGTTAATAGAAGGTTTTCAGATCAAAATCTTATATCCTTTTCATTTGAAACCGTGGCACGGATCTAAGTTACGACTCTCTGATAGAGATCGAAAGCAACAAGATGATTTTGATTCTTGTTTTTTAACAGTTTTGGGAATGGAAACAGAATATCCTTTTGGTCCTCCTCGAAAAACACCTTCCTTTTTTGAACCCATTTTTAAAGATATAGACTACAAAGTCGAAATAAGAAATTTTAATTTTAGAGTTCAAAGACTTTTAAAAAAAATAACAAAGAAACAAGAAAAAGCATTTTTATTTTTAAAACAAATACTTTTAAAAGGAAAGAAAATTGCATTATTTATACCAATAGAAATATATGAATCAAGTGAAACTCAAACAGAAAAGGATTCAATAATCAGCACTCAGATAATTCATGAATCATTTAGTCAAAATAAATCTAGAGATTATTCACAGGCAAAAGAAGAGATTAAACATAGAATTGATAGAAGAAACACAATCAGAAATCAAATAGAAATAATGAAAAAAAATAAAAAGAATAATCGAGAATCACCCCCAAAAATTTTGAAAATATTAAAAAGAAAAAATATTGAATTAATATTTCAATTTTGCATTGAAAAAATATACGTAGATATCTTTTTATGTATAATTAATATGCGCAGAATTTCTCTACAACTTTTTATGGAATCAACAAAAAAAATTCTTGAAAAATACATTGACAATAATGAAATAAATAAAGATAAAGAAAGAATTAATAAAAAAAAACAAAATAAAATTGACTTCATTTCGCCTATGACTATAAAAAAGGCTTTTGATAATCTTAGAAATAGTAAGCAGAAGCCACATATTTTTTTTGATTTATCTTACTTATCACAAAAATATGTATTTTTTAAATTATCACAAACCCAAGTTATTAACTTCAATAAGTTAAGATCTATTCTTCAATATAATGGACCATCTTTTTTTCTTAAGAATGAAATAAAGGATTTTTTTGGAACACAAGGAATATTTGATTCCAAAGTAAGACATAACAAACTTTCAAATTATGAAAAGAATCCATGGAAAAACTGGTTAAGAAGTCATTATCAATATGATTTATCTCAGATTACATGGTTTACATTAGTCCCACAAAAATGTCGAAATCAAATAAATCAATGCCATATGTCTCAAAATGATGATTTAAAGAAAAGGTATTCCTATGAAAAAGACCCATTATTGGATTACAAAAAAAAACCAAATTTGAAAGTATATTTATTACCAAATAAAGAGGATAATTTTCAAAAAAACTATAGATATGATCTTTTCTCATATAACTATATTAATTCTGAAACTAAGAATAAGCCTGATATTTATAGATCATCATTAGAAACAATAAAGAAGCAAGAAAATTCCACCAAAAATAAAGAAACTTTTTTTAACATACTCAAGAATATTCCTATCAAGAATTATCTAGAAAAAAGTGATATTATATATATGGAAAAAAATACAGATAGAAAATATTTGGGTTGGAAATTTAATACAAATATTCAGGTTGAACCTAATAAGGACCAAATAAAGGAGAATTCTCATAATAATGGTCTTTTTTATCTTCCAATTAAATCAAATTCCGAAATCAATTATAAAAAGGTCTTTTTTGATTGGATGGGGGTATCTTTTGATTGGATGGGAATGAATGAAAAATTCTTAATCTTAAATCACCTCATATCGAATCCGAAAGTTTTTTTATTTCCAGAGTTTTTAATACTTTATCATAAATATAAAGAGAAACCTTGGTTTATCCCAAGCAACTTACTTCTTTTTAATTTGAATATCAATCCAAATTTTAGTGAAAATCCAAATATCAAAGGAAAACAAGAAGCGGATGAATATTTTTTAAATTTTAGACCATCAAATTCAAAACAATATTTTGAATTAAAGAATCAAAAAAATATTGAAGAATATTTTTTAGAATCGATCGAAAAACTAAAAATATTCCTTAAAGTGGATTTTCCTTTGCAATTAAGATGGACTGGACGTTTGAATCAATTGAATCAAAAAATGATGAATAATATCCAGATATATGGTCTCCTGATTAGTCTCATAAATGTAAGAAAAATTACTATATCCTATATTCAAAGGAAAGAAATGAATCTGGATATAATGAGAAGGCGTTTAAATCTTACACAATTAACGAAAAAGGGAATATTAATTATGGAACCTACCCGTCTATCTGTAAAAAATGACGGACAGTTTTTTATGTATCAAATCATAGGTATTTCATTGGTTCATAAAAGTAAGCACCAAAGTAATAAAAGATACCGAAACCCCAAAAATGTTGCTAAGAATAATTTTGATGAATCCATTCCAAGACATAAAAGAAAAACTCTAAATAAAGACAAAAATAATTATGATTTGCTTGTTCCTGAAAAAATTTTATCATCTAGACGTCGTAGAGAATTGAGAATTCTAATTTCTTTCAATTTGAATTTAAAGAATCAGAATGGTGCGCATAGAAATAAAAAAATTTTCAAGGAGAACAAGATAAAAAATTGGAGTCAATTTTTGGATGAAAGTAAAAATTTCGACCGAAAAAAAAATGAATTAATTAAATTAAAGTTCTTTTTTTGGCCTAATTATCGATTAGAAGATTTAGCTTGTATGAATCGCTATTGGTTTGATACCAATAATGGGAGCTGCTTGAGTATGTTAAGGATATATATGTACCCCTGATTTCAATTTTTGAGTTTTCTATATATTATGTTGTTCTATCAATCAGATTTTTCATTTTTTTTTCTGTCCGTGATCTGTAAATATCCATGTTATATGCAAACAACCCGATGCTCATATGCGCTGTCTTACATCCCCCTCTAGGATAAGTAAATGACGTAAAAATTAAAGCTATAAATTAATCAACAGAATCTTCGTACTAAACGATTTGGTATCCTCTTTTTGTATGACTATACAAATAAACTCCAAAAAAGGATTCATTAATGTTCATTGAAAAAAAAACAGGAATCTATAAAAAATTTTGGATTATTGTGTATACTACATTAAAATTTCTTACATTATTATTACTATTATTACTGATCCAATAAAATAACTATCTGTAAAAAGAGGAGTGTGAAATTCTTTTATGGTAAAAAATTCATTTATTTCAATTATTTTGCAAGAACAAGAAGAAAACAAAGAAAATAGAGGATCCGTTGAATTTCAAGTAGTAAGTTTCACCAACAAGATACGGAGACTTACCTCACATTTGGAATTACACAAAAAAGACTATTTATCTCAGAGAGGTCTGCGGAAAATTCTGGGAAAACGTCAACGGCTGCTGGCTTATTTGTCAAAAAAAAACAGAGCACGTTATAAAGAATTAATAGGACAGTTGGATATTCGAGAGAGAAAAACTCGTTAATTTGAAGAGTTAGTTTGAATTATTCGCTTAAAGTTTGATGAACTTCTTTTCGCTTTCAGCAATTCATGGAAGAATGAATCAGGAAAAACCTATGATTGTACCAGCTACAAGAAAAGACCTCATGATAGTCAATATGGGACCTCACCACCCATCAATGCATGGTGTTCTTCGACTCATTGTTACTCTAGATGGTGAAGATGTTATTGACTGTGAACCAATATTGGGTTATTTACACAGAGGTATGGAAAAAATTGCGGAAAATCGAACAATTATACAATATTTGCCTTATGTAACACGTTGGGATTATTTAGCTACTATGTTCACAGAAGCAATAACTGTAAATGCACCAGAGCAATTAGGGAATATTCAAGTCCCTAAAAGGGCCAGTTATATCAGAGTCATTATGTTGGAATTAAGTCGTATAGCTTCACATTTGTTATGGCTTGGCCCTTTTATGGCAGATATTGGGGCACAGACTCCTTTCTTCTATATTTTTCGAGAAAGAGAATTGATATATGACCTATTCGAAGCTGCCACCGGTATGCGAATGATGCACAATTTTTTTCGTATTGGAGGAGTCGCTGCTGATTTACCTCATGGCTGGATAGATAAATGTTTGGATTTTTGCGATTACTTTTTAACAGGAATTGCCGAATATCAAAAGCTTATTACACGGAATCCCATTTTTTTAGAACGAGTTGAAGGAGTAGGCATTATTGGTGGAGAGGAAGCAATAAATTGGGGTTTGTCGGGACCTATGCTACGAGCTTCCGGAATACAATGGGATCTTCGTAAAGTTGATCATTATGAGTGTTACGACGAATTTGATTGGGAAGTCCAATGGCAAAAAGAGGGGGATTCATTAGCTCGTTATTTAGTACGAATCAGTGAAATGACGGAATCCATAAAAATTATTCAACAGGCGCT